TAAGTTTTCTTCTTCCGCATGTAGAAAAGGAATGAATAAATCAATCAAATTCCGAGAGGCTTCATGAAGTGCTTCTTTAGGAGTTAAACTTCCATTTGTCCATATTTCGAGAAAAAGTATCTCTTCTTTTTCACTCCCATTTCTATAAGACTGAATACTATAATTTGTATTTCGAACAGGCATGAATACAGCATCGATAGGAAAACTTCCTTCTTGAAAGTTATTGGGTGTTTTTATATGATATCCTCGATGTCTCTCGATTTGTAATTCAATACAAAAATAAATCGGTTCTGTTAGTATAGCTATATGTTGTGTATTATCAACGATTTCGACAGAAGGGGGTAAGACGAGGTCTTGAGCAGTTACATATCCCGGACCCTTGATACAAATCGACCCGTTTTGAATTCCATACAAATTTCCTCTCAATACAATTTCTTTCAAATTCATTAAAAGTTCATGTACCGTTTCTTGAATACCCACTATGGTAGAATATTCGTGTGGTATTTTTTCAGATTTTGCACGTGTGATAGATGTTCCTTCTATTTCTCCAAGCAAAGCTCTTCGCATTGCAATCCCTATTGTGTCGGCTTGACCTTTCATAAGTGGAGACAGAATAAAGCGTCCATAAAAAAGACGCTTACTGTCTGTTCTCGATTCAACACACTTCCACTGTAGTGTTCGAGTAGATACTTTGACTTTCTCTCGAACCATAGTAATAGGACTTGATCAAATCATTGAATTATTTATTTCTCTTGAAATCTCTTCAATGTTTATTTTTAGACGCGTCTTTTTTTAGGTGGCCTGCAGCCATTATGTGGCATAGGAGTTACATCTCGTACGAAACTTAACAGTATACCACTTCTACGAATAGCTCTTAATGCTGCATCTCGTCCGAGGCCAGGACCCTTTATCATGACTTCTGCTCGTTGCATCCCTTGATCCACTACTGCACGAATAGCGGTTCCTGCTGCAGTTTGGGCAGCAAACGGCGTCCCTCTTCGTGTACCCTTGAATCCACAAGTGCCGGCGGAGGACCAAGAAATAACCCGACCACGTACATCCGTCACAGTCACAATGGTATTGTTGAAACTTGCTTGAACATGAATAACTCCTTTTGGTATTCTACGTGTATTCTTACGTGAGCCAATACGTACATTCCTACGAGAACTGGTTTTTGTTATAGTTTTGGCCATATTTTATTATCTCATAAATATAAGTCAAAGATATATGGATATCTACATTTCATGTCAAAATAGATTCTTTTTTTTTTTTTTTATACTTTATACATTGGGTCTTTAGAAACCTCTTTTTTATTTATTTTATTTATTTATTTTAAATTTCATTTATATTTATTAACTTTAACTTTTCGAAAGATTATCCCTGTCTTTGTTTATGTCTAGGGTTGGAACAAATTACCATAATTCGTCCTCGTCTACGGATCAGTCGACATTTTTCACAAATTTTACGAACAGAGGCTCTTATTTTCATCGTTGTCATTCCTAAACTGAATTCCGAATATACTTATTGGAAGAAACTAAATTTCTTTCAATTTTAACCCTAGCGATCTCTATAAAAGGAATGTTGAAGTTGAAAAAACTACCTAATAATTCTAATCTTTGTTGCGGAGTCTATAAATTATACGTCCTCTAGTGGAATCATAACGACTTACTTCAATTTTGACTCTATCCCCCGGTAGTATACGTATAAAACTGCGCCGGATCCTTCCGGAAATATAACCTAGAATGAAATCTTCATTATCTAAACGAACCCGAAACATACCATTTGGAAGTGATTCAGTAATTAAACCTTCATGAATCCATTTTTGTTCTTTCATTCCATGCAAAACCTCCTTAACTTAAAGTATCAACTAATTAATGTAGGAGGAGTGAGATTAAAAACCCGTCCTTTCTCTTTTTCTTTTTTGTTTTTCACAAAACAAAAAAGAAGTTTCGAAAAAAATTCGGATATCAGAAAGATTACCATATATAACACAAAATTTCTCCTCCGATTCCTTCTAGTCGAGCCTCTCGGTCTGTCATTATACCTCGAGAAGTAGACAGTATTACAATCCCCATTCCGCCTAAAATTCTAGGAATTTGTTGATAGTTAGAATAGATTCGTAGACCCGGTCGACTTATTCGTTTTAAATTTAAACTAGTTCTATCGAGCCCTTTTCTATGTCGTAGGGTTAAAACCAAAAAATATTTGTCGCTTTCGCGATGTTTCCTGGCGTTTTCAATAAAACCTTCTCGTAAAAGTATTTTAATAATGTTTTTGGTGATATTAGTAAACGGTATTCGAATCGTTCCTTTTCTATTCATAGCAGCATTTCGTAGAGAGTTTATTATGTCAGCAAGAGTATCCCTACCCATGATAAACTAAAATTATTGTTGCCTCTCATTTTTTATATTGACATGCTCTTTGGTCTTTTTTTTTTTTTAATATATGCGTCAGACACACAAAATTTACTAATTAATTTCATCTATTTCATAATCGGGTTCCTTCAAATTGTATACTATAACTATATCGCAGACTCTTCTTCTATCTTACTTCTATCTTATAATACCTCGGGTGCTAGTGAAACTATTTTAGTGAAATTTAACTGTCTCAATTCCCGGGTGATCGCACCAAAAATTCGAGTTCCTTTCGGATTTCCTTCTTGATCAATGACAACTGCAGCATTGTCATCATATCGTATTATCATGCCATTGTCGCGTTTGAATTCTTTACAAGTACGCACAATTACAGCTCTGATCACTTCTGATTTTTCTAGGGATGTATTTGGTAATGCTTCCTTGATCACAGCAACAATAACGTCACCAATTTCAGCATATCGTCGATTACTAGTTCCTATGATTCGAATACACATCAATTCTCGGGCCCCGCTGTTATCCGCCACATTCAAATGAGTCTGAGGTTGAATCATTTTTTTTTTAATCTATTCTTGGAATACAACCAAAAAGCGAAGTAAAAAAAAGAGATATTGTTTGTCAAAAAAAAAATTTGTCAAAAAAAAAAAAAGAAATAAATTTGCAATTTTTATTTTATCCCCAAAAGCCCTTTTCTTGGGTTTGGGTCGGTTCTACATTTCTATACCGAAATAATGAATTGAGTTCGTATAGGCATTTTTGAAGCCGCTATTGAAATAGCTTTTTGAGCTATATTTTCTCCTACTCCGTCCATTTCATAAAGTATTCTACCTGGTTTCACGACAACTACCCAATATTCAGGAGATCCTTTCCCCGAACCCATACGTGTTTCTGTAGGTCTTACCGTAACCGGTTTGTCTGGAAATAAACGTACCCATATTTTTCCACCGCGGCGGACATTTCGTGTCATTGCCCGCCGACCCGCTTCTATTTGTCTAGATGTAATCCACGCGGGTTCAAGTGCCTGAAGAGCATATCTACCGAAAGAAATATGATTACCTCGATAAGATATTCCTTTCATTCTTCCTCTATGTTGTTTACGGAATCTGGTTCTTTTGGGGTTATAGTTGATGATTTTTTCTCACTTTCACCTCTATTCCAGAACCGGACATGAGAGTTTCTTCTCATCCGGCTCCTTGCGAATAAAAGAAAAGGATTAAAAAAAAGATATATTGATGAATAATATACCGAATCATGGGATCCTTTGAGATTTCATTCATCTAATCTCTTAGAAAATTTTCTATCTTATTTTGTTTTGCTATATAACTAAATAAGTTTCCTATATTATTTTCCTATATTATTTTCCTATATTATTTAGAAGGTAATAGATATTTATATAGAATATAGTTATATAATAGAGATAGGGACATTTTCTTATAATCAATCTTTATTTTGGCTTTTTCGATTTTCATTATCATATCAGATTTAGATCGATCAGAATTTGAAAAGAAAGATACAATAAAACCGAAAAACTTTCGCAGGCGAATATTTACTCATTCTTTAGTTGTTGAATATTTACTCATTCTTTAGTTGTTTTAGTTGTCGGACTAGTCATGAACTTTCCTTTCAGGATACACTGGATTGTTCTCCATCTGGTTTGCTTCGCCATCCCACCCAATGAATTCTACGCCTTCACAGGTTTCGTCGTTCCCATCGCTTCTCAATTAATGGTTAGGTTTTAATTCTACAATGGAGTCTCTAATTAAATTTGTTCTTGAGTCAATTTTCTCAGTCTTTATTGGCTCGGGACTCTTGATTTTTTTTCTTCTATGAATGGATTCGTTTAATTTTTAATTATGGATCAATCATTATTGATGCTTTTTTACACTGCCTTTTTTTTATTTTAGGATTTTATTAGATGACGCATAGACCTTACATGTTATATATTGGAATCATATATCATTTCATTGAGATTTCTTTTCTCTCTTTATCTCATCTTTCCATTTATCTAGATACTTTTGTTTGTTTTACAATTTCTAATCAGTAATCAGATTTCTTTTTTTTTTTTTTTAGATTTTAGAAAAGAAATATTTCAGTTGCTCCAATGATATCACCAATCTATTATATCTTGACTGGTTCTTTTGATCGAGATAATGTGAAGCGATGAGTTAGTTATTCGTTCTATACTTCTTAGTTTTACTTATTGATTCAATTATTATTATTTTAATATGGGCCGGTACCCTCTTTTTTTATTTGAACCCTAAAAATAAAAAATCAACGAGTCACACACTAAGCATGGCAATTTTATATCAAGATGAAATAAGATGAAATTCTCAATCGCATTTTTATTCAACCCTATAGAATAGAAAGAATAGGATTTCAAATTGCTAGAATTGCTCATTTTTTTTTATTCAAGAGAAAACGACTTAAAAAGTTTGTTATTTTCTGTTCGGGGTTACAACATAAAAATCAAAACAAGTCAAGTAAAGGTTTATTATTCCTCGTCCCCAAATATCCAAATTTTGATTCCCAATACCCCATAAAGCGTTTGAGCAGTATAGGAACAATAATCTATTTTAGCTCGAATTGTTTGTAGAGGAACCCTACCTTCTCGGATCCATTCAACACGTG